TGAATAATGAATCATTCATATTAGATTATTGGGTAGGTACAACCAATCAATTCTAACTAGAATCTAACTAGAAAGCGATCAAAATAGAAAATTTTTCATCATAATAAAAGCAGGATCTTTCCTTCTAGGCTGGGGGGATAAAGAGAAAATTGTTTTCTTACAAAAACGAAAAAAAAAATTCTATTTCTATTCATGTTTGCAAAAACAATGTTTTCTTCTTTTTCTGATTATCTATTTATACTATACCGACCGGATTAAATCAAGAAATTAGAAATTATAATGAATTGACTGAGCGAGGGGTCTATATTTTATGGTTAATGGATATCTTTAGATCATGATTCTATCTATTTAGACTATGATTCCATATCAGAAGAATTCTCAAATTGCTTTATAGGCCAGTTTTAGAGTTATCAAAAAAACCCTTATCCTATCTATCTATTCTATTAAAAATAGAAATAGATAAAGAATTTTTTTATAGTTGATTGTATAGTGTATACACGTAAATATACAACACAAAAAAATGGGCGGTTATTCTATTTTCATCATACAATGATTCTTTTTCTTCTTTGTATCATAATTCAACCAACTGAGGTTATTCTAAGCTGTAACTTCAATCAAATAAGAATAGTTTCTTTCATTGGTAGACTATTCCAGTAAAGTAAGATGGAATCGAATCCGGTTCCCATATTGATTTCTTAGTTCTTATCAATTCTTTTTTTGAATATTGAATTTTTTAAGATCGAATAGACTGACCATTTTTTTCTTTTTTTCATGAGAATGAATATGTTTTTATGTTATTTCGTACTGTAGAATTCTTTTCCTTGGGGGATCATTTTCCCGCGAGAAGTAATGAGAACAATGATAGAATGGATTGCTACCTATGTCTAGATCGCGGATAAATGGAAATTTTATTGATAAAACCTTTTCAATTGTAGCCAATATCTTATTACGAATAATTCCGACAACTTCAGGAGAAAAAGAGGCATTTACCTATTACAGAGATGGTGCGATTTGATTTTTTTTATTACTCTCAGTCTTACGAGAAAAGAAATACACACGATTCGTGATCGGTAAAAAAAGAAAATAAAAAAATCTACGCTTGTTGAAGGTAAAGTTTGGAAATAGAACAATTCCTTCTGTCGTGTATCCTCGATTAATGCAGCCTCAGATGCTATGTTTCAATTCTCGATTCTAGTATTGAGCGAAAGGTTATACCTATGGTTCGGTATTACAGGTCAATCCTAGTCCACTAATACCAATAGGCAGCAGAGGGGAAGAAGCACTACACCTAGGAATCAACAACACTAAAACTTTGTTATAAATTATCCCTTTCTTTAGCAGGCTTGGGACTAAAAGAATGGTTGGGACAACAAACATCCATCTCGTTTGTATTTTGGATACCCGTATAACCATCGAAGGCTGTTGAAGTGACTTATTTCTGGAATTTGGGAAGCGTTGAGAACAAAGAAATTGTTGGAGTTATCATTTCTCTCTAGTACCAATACGTTTGATGTTAAGAAAAGATCTCTTGCAGGAAGGTTGGCTAGAGATTTCTTGTAAAAACACTAGCCCTACTCAGTTCATAATGAGAAGTTTTTCATCTTCTTTATTTTATCATTTTATCATTATGCACATAAGGGAGGAGCCGTATGAGATGAAAATCTCATGTACGGTTCTGTAACGGAGATTCTTTGAATTGAATGACGACCGTAACGGATGTCAGCCCAATCCGAAGGAAATTATGCGGAAGCTTTACAGAATTATTATGAAGCTATGCGACTAGAAATTGATCCCTATGACCGAAGTTATATACTCTATAACATAGGACTTATCCACACAAGTAACGGAGAACACACAAAAGCTTTGGAATATTATTTTCGAGCGCTCGAACGAAACCCATTCTTACCACAAGCTTTTAATAATATGGCCGTGATCTGTCATTACGTGCGACTATCTCCACTATAGAAAGAAAAAAGTAAAGAAAGATCAAATTCACTAGTAAATACTATAAAAAAGGGCTTTCTACATAAGCATCGTCTAAAACAACGATTTTTATTAGCTGTAGAAAAGAAAGAAACTTCATAGAAGTTGAAATATGAAGAAATAGATATGCCTAGCTATTTTAGTCTATGGGTAAAGTATCTAATTGATAGAGTAAGCACCGTAAAGATCAATTAGCGAGGTTTTGGCCGATACAATAAGAACTGCTTACTTATGTCATGATGTGAGACAAACGTTAGTAATCAACTTATGTAATAGAGTTGATCCACTAAGGTATTGAGCAGCGGTGTAGGATCAGATCCCAAAGATAGTAAGTCTTTCCTTTCGAAAGTCTTTTTCAAAAATTCTATATAATCTAAATTTCTATATGATATGAAACTGAGATAGTTACCTTTCAGAAAATTCTAATGATAGGCGAAATGTCTATGTTTTATTCTTCTGAAGGTGGGAGAAAAGATAAAACTAAAATAAACCGGATTTTTAATCCAAACTTAAGATT